GCTAAGAAAAAGGAGCGGGTATTGGATTGATGAAACGATAGAAGACTGGGCCGCAAACAGTGATTGGGTTGAGGATGAAGAAAGAGAAGTCTTGATTCAGTTCTCCACCTTAACGCCAGAAAAAAGGATTGATCGAATTTTATGGAGTCTGACTCAGAGTGATCATTTCTCAAAGAATGACTTTGATTCTCCAATGATGGAACAACCGGGAGAAATTTACTTAGGAAACTTAATTGACCTTCATAACAAGGATCTACTAAATTATGAGTTCGATACATCCTCTTTAGCAGAAAGACGGCTATTCCTTGCTCATTATCAGACAATCACTTATGCACAAACCCCGTCTGGGGCTAATAGTGTTCATGTCCCATCTGATCTACAACCCTTTTCGCTCCGCTTAGCTGTAACCCCCTCTCGGGGTATTTTAGTGATAGGTTCTATAGGAATTGGACGATCCTATTTGGTCAAATACCTAACGAAAAACTCCTATCTTCCTTTCATTACGATATTTCTGGACAAGTTCCGGGATACAGTTTTTCGTTTTGCTGATGATGATGATGACAGTGATGCCAGTGATGATGAGATCGAGATTTTTATTGATGCTCGTGACCCTATTGAGGCTATTAATCAAGATATTCATGTTTTTGACGATATGGATATTGATTTTGATCCTAGTATCTATAGTTTTGAGGAGAGAGATGCTCATGACGATAAGATTAATATGGAGCTGGAACAGCTAACTAGGATGGATGCGCTAACTGAGGAGATGGACACGGTGTGGCGCGTAGCCCAATTTTATATCAGCCTTCAAATCGAATTAACAAAAGCAATCTCTCCTTGCATAATATGGATTCCAAACATTCATGAGCTGCATTTTAGGGATTCGGGTTCCTTCTCCCTCGAGCTATTAGTGAACCTTCTCTCCTGGGATTGTGAAAGATCTTCCACTGGAAATAGTCTTGTTATTGCTTCGACCCATTTTCCCCAATTCGTGGATCCCTCTCTAATAGCTCCGCATAGATTAGATACGTGCATTAAGGTACGAAGGCCTCTTATTCCACAACAACGAAAGCACTTTTTCACTCTTTCATATACTAGGGGATTTCGCTTGGAAAAAAAAGCGTTCCAGGCTAATGGATTCGCGGCCATAACCATGGGTTCCAATGCACAAGATCTTATAGCACTTACCAATGAGGCCCTATCGATTAGTATTTCACATGGGAAATCAATTATAGACGAAAATACAATTAGATTCGCTCGTCATAGACAAACTTGGGATTTGCGAGCCCATGTAATACCGGTTCAGAATTCTCGGCTCCTTTTCTATCAGATAGGAAGGGCTGTCGCACAAAATTTACTTCTAAATAATTGCCCCATAGATCCGATATCTATCTATTTGCAGAAGACATTCTGTAACGAAGGGGATTTTTATTTGTACAGCTCGTACGTCGAACTTGGAATGAGCACGAAGAAATTAACGATACTTCTTTATCTTTTGAATTGTTCTGCCGGATCGGTCGCTCAAGATCTTTGGTCTCCACCCGAACCAGAGGAAAACAATAGGATCGCTTATGGTAGACTCGTTGAGAATGATTTTGATCTAGTTCATGGCCTATTAGAAATAGAAGGCATTCTAGAGGGATTCTCACGGACAGATCTAGAGGGATGCTCACGGACAGAAAAAGATTGCAGTCAGTTTGATAAGGATCGAGTGCCATTGCTTCTTCGGCCCGAACCAAGGAATCCCTCAGATATGATACAAAATGGATTTCAATCTATGATTGATCAGAAATTTATCTATGAATCGGAGGAGGTGTTTGTAGCGGGGGAAAAAGTCAACCCGCAGAAGGTGTTCTCCAATTTCATAGTTTGGGCTCCTAGAATATGGTCCCCTTGGGGCTTTCTATTTGATTGGGTCGAAAGGACCAATGACAATGAATTGGGAGTTCCCTATTGGTCCAGTTCATTTTGGGCCAAGCAGATCCAGTTCGTTCTTGCGGACTATGAAGAGGATGAGCTTGAAGAGAATGATCAAGAGAATGATTCGTATTATGATGAAGATGAAGTTGAACCGAATCCTAATCCTCTTGAAGCGGATGAGCAAAAGAAGGAGAGGGGTGTGTATTATAAGCTTGACGATCAAGATAACGATGGGTTTGAACCTCAATTTGACAGGTTTAATTATGAAGTCGGTGATAAGTTTTACGAGGCGTTCTTGCAGAGTATATACCTGACACGAGCTAGAATTCGAATTTCCAAAGAACAAGTCCTTTTTCGAATAAGCCAATTCATTTGGAACCCTGGAAATCCATTCTTTGTCCTATCCGAAGATCCGGCCCTTGCCTCTATGTTTTCACATCGAGAATTCTTTGCAGATGCAGATGAAGAGATATTAAAGTGGTTTATTACTTCCGAAATCAAATCTATGAGAAAAAGCTGGATTTTCGAGGAGACGCAAGAAAAGCGCTTCGAAGGGTTGAATCATCGCCGGAGATGGCTT